GAAACGACTGCCATTATTTGTATCAAACCAATATTGATTCATACGCGCTAAATCTTCTAATCGATAATTGGGCCAAAGAAAGAATTTTAATTTAATTAATTGATGTCTATCAATATCTTTATTTTCATTCAAACATTGACCACAACTTTGAAAATTATTCTCATTCCAAAATAGAATATTTTGATCCAAACTTTGTCTATTTTTTGAATGGAAATAAATTAGAATTCTTAATTCTTTACGACGTCTAGACGATAAAATATTTTCAGGGAAAGGAAAATCAGAATAATTATTTCCAGTTAGATGTCTTTGAATAAATTTATCAAAATCCTCCTTATCGGCATATCTTTGCTCTCGGTATCTTTGATTAGTACAATGCCTACTCTTATGAATTAATGAAATATTTATGGTTTGATGCATAATAAACGGTCCTGATTTTTTTACAGACAGACGAAGAGGTTCGATAATCAATATCCCCCTTTTCCTCAATTCTGTAAAAGTTAAATTCTTATTAATCAGCATTATATCAAGATTCATTTCTCTCCTTTGAATAGAGGATAGAGTTATTTTGTTTGGATTTTTCATTCTAAGCAGAAGACAATATACTTTGATATTATTGATCATTCTTTGATTCAAAGCACCATCCCATCTCAATTGAAAAAGTAAATATCTTTTCAGGAAGAAATCTAGTTCTGCTTCCGTATTGCTCTTGTATAGTTTTTTCTTTTGTAGTTTTTTCATGCCTGATTCTGAATAAATTTCTTCAATCTCGTTTTCTTGATTTAAAAGAAGAGATACAAGATTTTCTTGGTTTTGCACCTTTGATCTAAGATCTCTTTGATTTTCAGATTCTTTTTCTTTTTGATTTTTTAATTCAAATTCAAAAGATTTTTTTTCGTTCGACGATATAATTTCTTTTTGCTTTCTATTGATGTTTTGAGTTTCACTAAGATTTTCATTTCTATTAAAATAAAAAAAAAGGAAGTTGTTTGGTATAAACCAGGGTTTCATTTTATATGCATTATAAAGTAGTAAAAATTCTGGGAAGAACCAAAGCTCCAGATTTGGTATAGGATGACTTAGTATTTCTGCATTCATTCCCATCCAATCCCATTTTTTTTTTTTTTTGGAGGAATTGCTTTCTTCATCTTGATGAACCATAAGATAAAAAAGGTTTTTTTTCTCAATTTTATCAATTAGTTGATAATTATAATTAGTATCCTCGGTCTTAGTATTTTGATTCTTGTTGGTATCGACCTTGACCCAGGCTTCAATATCTATTTTTTTTCTAAGACAAAAGTGGATGATTTTCCAATCAAAATATTTTCGATCCGTATTTTTTTCCATATATATAATATCACCTTTGCCTATAAAATTATTGATAGGGATATAGGCTAATTTATCAAATGTTTTTCTTTTCTGTGTGTTATAATTATAAGAATTCTTTTGAGTCTTATTTACTTGGAATGGTGATCTATAAATGGATGGGACCTCTTTCTTTTCATAATTAATAGATCTATAAGATAAAAGATTATATATATAGTATTTTTTAAAATTATCTTTCTGATTTGGTAATAAATATACTTTGTAATCGCTTTGTTTTTTATAATAACTTAATTGTTCTTTTTCATATGAATCCTCTTTCTTTAAATTTGTATCTTGAATTGTATGACATTGATTGGTGCTATTTTGCCACTTTTGTGCTATTAATTTTAATTTAGACCATCTAATCTGAGATAAATGGTATTGATAATGACCTATTAACCAGTTTTTCCATTTATTTTTTTTCGAGTTCCGAAGTTTCTTAGCTTTGAATTCAGAATCAATTATTCCTTGTCTTCCAAAATAAGTTTTTATTGAAGTTTTAAGAAAAAGGGGTGTTCCGTGATATTCAAGAATAGATCTTAACTTGTTTAATTTAAGAACTTGGATTTGTGACAATTTGTAAAATACATATGCTTGTGAGAAGGAGGATAATCCATCAACATTCTGTGAATTATTATTACTAATATTATAAAAGGATTTTTGTATAGTTGAAATTAAGTCAATTTTCGTTTCATTAGTTTTATTACCTTTTTCATGATTTTTTTGAATATTTAAAATGGGTTTATCAATAAGAGTTTTTGTTGATTCAAGAAAAAGTTTTGTATGTATTCTGGGAATATTAATCATAGATAGAAGTATATCTATGTATATCTTTTCAATGAAAAATTTTATAAAAAAATAAAATTTATGAATTAATCGAGCGCTGCGCCTTTTTAATATTTGCCAAATAGTTTTTGGGAATTCGAATCTTTTAACATTAGAACTACTTTTATTAGTATTAGGACTAAGATTTATTCCTGGAATAACTTTTTTTTTTTCTTTTGTAATTTTTTCTATTTTTTTTCTAATTGTACTTGTTCTATCAGTTAGATCGTTCGTTTTTTTTTCTGTCAATAAATAATTTGTCCAACTTATAGATCTAATTTGATTCACGGATTCATGAATTATTTGATTACGC